ACATAAAGGGAATCACGCTCTGTAGGATTTGAACCTACGACATCGGGTTTTGGAGACCCGCGTTCTACCGAACTGAACTAAGAGCGCTTTTTTATGACAGGAGATACGATTGTAAAGAAAAGGATTTTCTCATTTTTGTACCCCCAATGCGTCTTGTATACATTGGTATGCAAAAATGAAAGATTATGTCCAATTTTATTTAATTGATCTCACTCAGATCCCAGTCAATTAATCCCTTGTTACCGCCCATAGGAGAAGTAATAGGTAGGGATGACAGGATTTGAACCCGTGACATTTTGTACCCAAAACAAACGCGCTACCAAGCTGCGCTACATCCCTTTTCCAAAATTTTTGTACAGTGTCATTGTACAAAATCCATGTCTTGTTTTCCACATCGTTATTTTTTCCTCGATTCATATACAATTTTCTTGTCATTTCTTCTTTTTGGTTTCATATAATAAAAGAATTATATACATCTGAAACCTAACGTATAAAAAAGATGACTATTTTGCTTAGGAAGAAGAGGGTCTCTTTTTCTTTTTTAGGGACAGGGGTAGGAAAATCTTATCTACTGTTCATTGTACATATCCATTTTTGTTAGGAATTCCGTACAAAAAAATACAAATGATCTTGAACTACAGCATCTGACCATATATGTATTACAATAAAGAAGGAGGATTTTCAATGCGAGATATAAAAACATATCTTTCCACAGCGCCTGTGCTAACTACTCTATGGTTTGGGTCTTTAGCGGGTCTATTGATAGAAATTAATCGTTTATTCCCAGATGCTTTGTCATTCCCTTTTTTCTAGTTATTAATATAATATTAATATAATATGCGAAAAAAATGAATAAAATTTGAGATACAATTCTACGTGACGTGACTAAAACTTAGTCCCCCCCTTTTTCAGTTCTTTAGGATAGGAAGGAAAGAGAAAGAAAAAGTATATCGAACCTCAGCAAAAATCCGGTGGATCTAAGATCCCATTTTGGAGAACAGAAATAGAAAGGGGGTCCAGTCTAAGGTAAAAAAAAAGCTCCACGAAATCATAGCATAAAAAAAAGATACTTAAATGAAATACTGGGATTAGGATAGGAATAATTGATAGTTAGAAAAAAATTGTATTACTTACATTATTACTATATATATAATAATATTCTATTAATATTAATTAGAATTACAACAAAATATTTAGAAATGGAATTTCTAATTAGTAACTTCTATTGATATTGATTTTTTTTCTTTTTTGTTCTTTTCGTCTTCTTAGGTTCGGGTCGAAAACAGAAGAGTTAAGTTGATCAAACAAAAATGCAAAGGGGGTTCATGGCTAAGGGTAAAGATATCCGAGTTAGAGTTATTTTGGAATGTACCAGTTGTGTCCAAAATGGTGTCAATAAAGAATCGCCAGGCATTTCTAGATATATTACTCAAAAGAATCGGCACAATACACCCAGTCGATTAGACTTGAGAAAATTTTGTCGATATTGTCACAAGCATACGATTCATGGGGAAATAAAGAAATAAATCGAACGTGTGTTTGATCTTTCAAAGGGGCAGGAAAAGGAAGAACTTAACATATCTTAACATAAACATATATATATATAATATAATAATATACAAATAAAAATATAGAATATACAAAAAAACCTATTTCGGTCGGATCTGAAATGAATAAAGAAATAGAATTTTAGAGATAAGGAATAAACCATGGATAAATCCAAGCAACCTTTTCGTAAATCCAAGCGATCTTTTCGTAGGCGTTTTCCCCCAATTGAATCGGGGGATCGAATTGATTATAGAAACATGAGTTTAATTAGTCGATTTATTAGTGAACAAGGAAAAATATTATCTAGACGGGTGAATAGATTGACCTTGAAACAACAACGATTAATTACTATTGCTATAAAACAAGCTCGTATTTTATCTTTGTTACCTTTTCTTAATAATGAAAAACAGTTTGAGAGAGCCGAGTCAATCCCTAGAACTACCGGTCCTAGAACCAGAAATAAATAGATATACTCTTCCATTGATTCAAAACTTCAATCGGAATTCAAGCTCAGATTGATGTTTTGTTCGAAAAGCCTCAAATCCAGATTTTATTGTTGTGTTATAAGAAACAACAAATAGGGAAAGAATAAATCTTTTTTTTTTTGAAAGATGTTCGTTCATTTCTACTACTTATCTTATCTTAATTTTTTTTATTCTATCTTCCCGGAGTACATTCTCCGGGGAATGCAATTCTGTTTCAATCATTCCTATATATGACTTTAGAATGTCTTTTATTTCATAATTTTATTGGAAATCGTGTAAAGACAATTCTTATTTGATATAGCTATTTGCGCAAGTATTTTACGATTAATAAGTAATTGCTTCTTGTACAGATTGTGTATTAATTTACTATAACTATAGAATACCCCTTTCTCACGAGCCGCTGCATTTATCCGAGCGATCCACAAACGACGAAAGTCCCTCTTTTGCCTGCCCCTATCTCGATGAGAGGAAACCAAAGCTCTCATTTTCTGTTGAGTAATGGTTCGAGTAAGTCTTGAATGCGCCCCTATAAAGGTTGATGCAAATAAACGAATTTTTGTTCGACGTCTCCGAGCTATATATCCTCGTCTAACTCTGGTCATTGAATCAAATTACACTTTAATGAATGAATAACTAATTGATTTCTCTTCTTTCAGTCATCCTTTTATTCCCCGGTTGATTAATAACAAAACGGATTATTCCGATATATAAAATATAAATTCCAATGGCTTTTGCTACTATGACCTTCCCAACCACGATTTTTAATCCTTTCAGGTAAAATACCTAGAAATAAGAAATTCTAACGATATTCAAAAAATAAAAGCAAAAAATAGTGGGTTCCGTCGTTTCTATGGTTATTTCATAAACGGCGAGGTCCTCTCTATACACCGGAGCCTCTTCTTTCATTTAATCAAATGTTATTGTAAACTTGTATAGTTCACTCTCTTTGGCTCTACCAATCAATTATACAGTAATAGATCTTTTCACAAAAAAAGCTATCCATACAGTGACGGCATTTAATTATGAAAGTTGGCTAGGTAGCTGACCTTCTTAGTCCGTTCTTTCAAGAAAGGGAACATAACCTTTTTGCTTCTTGTAGTACTATTTCCTCCGCTTAATGGATAACTATTTGCTACCAATGGGGAATTGCTTTTCATCTCAAATTGAGGTGATTGGATTTGCACCAATGGAAACCATAAATTTCATACACAAAAAATATAGGTATATGATAGATCCTCATTTTTAGATAGTAAAAATGGCTTTTTCCACTCTATCTATCCTATTGGTGATTGGTACTGGAAAAATGGTTTCGTTTGTTCGAAACTCATGATCTAAACGAGTCGCACATACACCCTAGTACATGTTCCCCGACGCTGAGGACATCCTCGAAGTGCGGGGGATTTCGTGATTTTTCTTATTGGCTGTCTTGTGTTTCTAATAAGTTGTTTAATTGTCGGCATATCATACATATATATAATAAAATAGGTTGGTTTAGATCGATCTTAACCTGATGATTGATGATTATGAATTATTTCCATTCAATATCAAATCACGAAAAATTCGAATTCTGATTTGAAACGGAATCATGTATTTACACGAAATCTCCAGTATTTTCATTTTCGACCGCTACAAGATCAACAATACCATGAGCTTGGGCTTCTGTTGCTGACATAAAAACATCCCTTTCCATGTCTTCGGATATAACCCATAAAGGGTTGCCCGTTCTTTGTACATAAACCTTTGTGAGGGTTTCGCGAAGTTTCAGTAGTTCTTCCGCTTCCAGGATAAATTCCCCTGCTTGCGCCTCATAAAAAGAACTAGCAGGTTGGTGAATCATGACCCTGATAATATTGATATAACATCATGCATGAACGGTTCTTCTATCTTGCAGGATTGGGCTAAAGTAAGGGATAAAAAAACAAGAAGAAAAAAAAAACAAATAGAATGGAACAGCCGTACAGGCATCTTTTGTACATTGCATACGGCTCTGCAATGGCATTTCTTCCTCCCTTCTCTTCAATTTCTATTCTATCGAAGAAAAAAATGGAATCCATCCGATCCAGATCGTTGAATGATCCATTTACCACCCTTCCTTTCGTATTGTAGGAGTCAAAAAATACTATGATGGTTCTGTTGCTTTCTATATTTATCTCGTCTGTGATTTAGCAATCCCAAAGTTTCTTTTTTTTTCATTTTCGTACTCTTTCTTTCGTAACGTAAATATCATAAAGAGACTTCTGGTGTGGAAGAAAAATGGTTTGTGACGCTGAAATGTACTCCTGACACATAAGATCAAATCGGAATAACCTTTGTTTCATACTACTATCTCGATACAAAATCTCATGTTAGGAAAAACAATACTAGTTTGTTCATATCGAACTCGAAGTGCCATGCTATTATTACCTATTTTTCATATTATTCACATTCGATATGGCGAAGGCATAGTCTTCTTCTTTTTTTTTCAAATAAAAACTCATTGGCGCCAAGCGTGAGGGAATGCTAGACGTTTGGTAATTTCTCCTCCGACCAGAATGAAAGATCCCATTGAAGCGGCTAATCCCATGCAAATTGTATGCACATCGGGCGAAACAAATTGCATAGTATCATAAATGGCTATTCCTGGTATTACCCATCCGCCGGGGGAGTTTATAAACAAATAAAGATCCCTAGTATCATCTTCTATACTGAGATATACCATGAGACCAACAAGTTGATTTGAGATCTCACTATCAACTTCTTGGCCTAAAAAAAGTAATCTTTCTCGATAAAGTCGGTTGATTAGGACAAAATTGTATCCCTTTTGAACCGTACGCGCATCTTTGGATGCATACGGTTCAAAAAAATTGTGAAAAAAGAATCAATGTGTCGATTCCAATCCTATCTCTTTTTTTTGTAACAGATTTCCTTTTTTCTAATGAAAATAAAGGGGTTTTTTCTTCTATTTTTCAAAAAAAAACATAAGTTTTG